ATTGATATTGGATTTTGATTTTCAAAATATCAATGGAATGAATTATTTCAAAACCGATTCTAATTGAATTGATCCTCATCCTAACCGAAATTCATTTGATTGATACATGTATCCACCAATTCAAAACATAGATACAAGATTTTTCATCGAATCGTTGATAAATGGATTCAATTTGTCTCTCAACCAAATTCTTATCGAAAAACCATTTTTCAATAACTTGTTGATCCCTATCCCTCTTCCCGGATTTCCAGATTGATTCTCGTTTTTTAATTTCCCGGCTTAGTGTGAGATATAAATATGCTCACCGAATGCTTCTTAACTCTTAACAATGAATGAAAGTGAAAGAAATGAAGTTTAACCCCCTCGCCTTTTCTTTTCCGGCAAACCAATCATTCCCCGAAAGGCTCCTATCTCCCTTTCGTATTACTTTTTTTTTTTTCTATTTTTAGAATTATAGAGTGGGGATTGGAATGAACAATTTAAAAATGAAAATCATGAATCAAAAAAATTCTATGGAATTCTGAAAGACGGAAAGATCCTTCTGATCGAGTCATATCATTCCATTATATTGACAATTTCAAAAAACTGTTCATACTATGAACATAGTATAATGGCGGTCGGGCAAGTATGCCCCCATCGTCTAGTGGTTCAGGACATCTCTCTTTCAAGGAGGCAGCGGGGATTCGACTTCCCCTGGGGGTAGGGTTAGGGTATAGGGTACTACGAAAGGAAGTTGATCGTGGATTATCAATAAGGACTAAAATTGATTTTTCCTGGGTCGATGCCCGAGCGGTTAATGGGGACGGACTGTAAATTCGTTGGCAATATGTCTACGCTGGTTCAAATCCAGCTCGGCCCAATAATTCGCCGATCCACCATGAAATGATGTAACCGTTTGTTGTTCTCCGGAAATGCCCAACAAACTTTGATACACAAGAATAAAAATCTGCTACATCCCTACCACTATTTATTTTATTACGTATTTTTTCCACAAATTCAGATCTTGCTAATGATCTAGATTCATATCAAGATCTGTAAGTATAAAGTCTAAATAAAAAGAGACTCTTTTTTATTTTCATTGATTTATTAAAAGATTTATTTTCAATCGATTTGGAAATAACAAACAGATTAACAGATTACTAGTAATCCGTGTAGATCTCGCTAAAGTGCATATTGATATAAATATCAATATATTAGTCCAGCCTCTGCCAGTTAGAACAAGACAATTCTAATCTAAAATCAAAATAGAAAAGGTTTGAATGAAATCGTAAGAATATCTATGTTGTACACTTTTTTTCCTGGGATTGTAGTTCAATTGGTCAGAGCACCGCCCTGTCAAGGCGGAAGCTGCGGGTTCGAGCCCCGTCAGTCCCGATGGATAGAAATCCAATAAAAAAATACATCAATTCATTTCTTCTGTGAAAGGGAGTCAAAATAACAAACATAATCTCATTCCTAACAGGGATCTCTCTTTTTTTCGTTTCACATTTCTCATCAAACCAATAGGGTAATTTCCATTTCTTCAACTAATACTGATTGATAGAAAAGAAACATATGTAGATTAGGACAATTATTAGTAGCGTCGTATTCAGGATTCCAAGAGAAAGAGATACCGTACTACTAGACCTGGCTTTTTCGATTCCTCCCGATCTGTATAATGAAATAGAGTACTAGAGTACTATAGAATATAGAGTACTATAGAAGAATATAGAGTACTATAGAATATGTTTACAGCGAACACACACAAATGGAATTTGCACGATACAAAAAAAGGAGTTCCTTTGATTTTGATAGAACACTTTAGGATTCAAAGTTTATCCTTTTCTGGCTCCGATTTTGTATAACCTCAAGTACTAAGTACCAATTTCAATTCCTAATTATTTGCATTTTAAACAATCTATCTCATTCCAATTTCACACTGAACTTTTGATATATGTTTATCCTATTACTAATCGAAGGATGAGAATATTCAAAAAAAAGTAAAGGAATTTTGGATTGGATCAGAAATCAATTTTTGAATTTGGTATGGATAAAAGATCTTCCTATGTTATACTATTCAATTCTTGACGATGAATCGATTTGATAGTTCAGATATTGTTATTCATGATATTGATCCGATTCGATATCATCGAGATGTAATTTATACCGTTGAATTTACCGACGAAAGATTTATCATCTCTATGGGATTAAATCCCGAGTTATTGCGAATTAAAGAGAAATCTAACGATGAGATTATGGAAGTAAATATTCTCGCATTTATTGCTACTGCACTGTTCATTCTAGTTCCTACTGCCTTCTTACTTATAATTTACGTAAAAACGGTAAGTCAAAGTGATTAATTTGACTTAAACTTTACTTCTTAGTTCTTATCAATGCAATGATGGAAGAAAAAATGAAAAAGGATTTCAATTTTGCGTCTTACTCTTAAATGAAATGATCCGACTAGAATCAGCAGTATTCTATGAAATCTGATAGTATGGTAGAAAGAAATAGATTTGATTTCTTTCTACCATACTATCTATTATTGTATATTGTATTGTAGTGTATAAAGTTTTACTCTATAAAGATAGAGGTTTAATATGAATCGATTTACAATATATATCTTCAGATAGATAGAATATCAATCACATATATGTAATGCACATAGCGTCCCAATTTTTTTGTTTCATCTATTTGATTTGTATTGGTTCCAATCAATCTGAAATAATCAAAAGGCAACTTTTTTTTGTCCGATTCGAATTTCTAAATTTCTGATTCTTTTCAAGACCAATCCCGGTATCATATTAAAAAAAATAAAATAATCTTTTGATCTAGGGGTTCTATGGGAAACTTTTTCCTATTTCAAAAATATTAGTAAAACCCAACCGATTTTTAACGTTTGAACCATGATATGAAATGAAAACATAAATCCAATTTCGAAACTCAAATAAAAAAAACCAAATAATAAAACAAGTGATAAGCACGTAATATGTGACTCGCCTAAGGCAACGGCAATATCTTATTATGTGTAGTATCTCCTTAGACAACTACTATGTCTATTTTGTTTCCTATAGAAAGTGTGTATCCGCGCTTAATAACTAATAAAAAAACGGATTTCTTTTCTCTTTGAAAAAAAAAATGAAAAAAAAAAAAGGGGGGGGTGGATAAAAAAATAAATAAAAAACGGGTTCCGCGGTTCCTCATTGTCCATATATAACTTTGGTAAGAGCCAGTTCATCGAAATTTTAGAAAGAATAAAGAATTTGGTTGGAATAAGTTTCCGATTATTTGTATTACCTTGACTTTCAAAATACGAACATGGGAAAAAGTCAAATATTTGTTTAATTGAAAGAGTATTTTCTATTTCTATATTATCCATAGAATCCATTATTCCATTCGAATACACTATAATTCCAAAATGCAGATATTTTTGAATTCCATTTAGAAATTGAATTAATTAATTAATTTAAATTAAATAGATTAAATAGATTAAATAGAAAAATCAAATTTAAGAACCCATCTATAAAACAATGGATACAGTTTGATTTGAGTTTTTTCCCTCAACTCAATTAGTAATATTTTTAGAGTCCACTTCTTCCCCATACTACGAGGGAAAGGGAAAATGTAAAGACTACCATTAAAGCAGCCCAAGCGAGACTTACTATATCCATGTAAATTATGTCTCCTATTTCTATCAATATGAAGGAATTATTTCATTTTTTTATTGTTCACTAATAATAAATAATAGTGGAATCACTAGCACAGAGTCAAAAAGGGATTCTGGCCTAACATCATTGACAAAAGAATCCAATAAATCCAATTATAACATCTAACAAGTTCTTATATGATTTCTAGTATAATCAGAAAACATTAAGTAGAAACAAAATATCCGGAGCCACCCTTGGAAGTATTAAGGGAATGAATGTTACTAAGAGGTAGGAAGAATAAGACCTATACTTTATTTTGATTTTGTTGTCCTTGATTTCATTAAGTAAAAAAAAATATATAGAATCAAGATAGATCACTTCGCATACTCTTATTTCCATTTAATCTAATCCTTACCGTCTCCCGATTGTCTCTGTAAAACAATGGGAAGACAGCCGAATAAATTCTTTCACTAGGGGTTGCCGAAAAGAAAGAATTCTTTTTTCTTTATTAATTCGATTTTCATTTCGAAAATATTATTAAAAAATTAAAGAATAAATATTTCTATTTCATTTTTCAATTTATTAGAATGTTGAAATATTGAATTAGAATATTTGAATAAAATGGAATATGAATATAATATTGAATATAATATTATTTAGAATATTATTTAATATTAATAATTAATATTTTTTTTTAATAAAAAATATAGAATTTCTATATGAATTTCGATATTCATTTCGATATTTATATATTAGTATTAGAATTTCTAATTTTTTAGAATTCAAAATGAATTTTTTCATTTAATATAATATATATAATTAGATAATTAGAAATTTATTAAAATTCTAAATTTATTAAATAAGAATCTAATATGAATTAGAAATTGAATTTCATATTTTTCATTTATTTATTTGAATTTCAATTTAATATATTAATATTTATATTCTAAATAGATTTTTATATTCTATTTCTAAATAGATTATAAATAGAAAAAGAAATAATAATAAAAAAAAACAAAAGAAAGCCAATTAGCTATTCAATCTAACTAATATTGAAGCCGGAGTGCTTATATACTTTCAGGAATCTATATACAAAGTTTTTTTCGCCCCTTCCCCAACGAAAAATGGAATTCGATTCCCTGTCCGATCTATATCTATCCCTATCCAATCTAATTCAAGACCCAGTCAGTAGACAGACACTACATTAGTAGTGGAGTGGAAGGACTATCATATCAAGATTTACCGATCCCTTTTCACTACTTCACTACTAGAATATTTTTTGAATTCTTGAATCCGAGACGTAAGGATTTATAGAATTTTAAAGAATAAAACCTGCAGATGCTTAGAATTTAGAATCAAGGAAGTCTCAAGAGT